ATCACATTGTTACACTATATATAGAGAAATTATCACAACAATTCTATAGGAAAAATATACGTCGGCCCTCGTTTTAGGGGTTTTTCGAGACAACCGTGTATATTAAGGGGGAGGGGGGTTTTTACCGAAAAAACTTTTTTTTTTTAAAAGATTCGATTTTTTTTCCAAACCCGGGGTGAACCTAATAATAGAAATAATTATGCCAGATAAAATGAAGAATGTATTAGAATAATGAAATGCATTGTACACGCACTATTATAGGAGGTTTCTTTCCGAGAGGGTTAATCACAATGTTTTTTCTACTCGTTTGCCGCATTAATCAAAAAAACCAAACTGGCCCTTCATAACCTGATTAATTCTGATGCCTTTCGGTAATGCTGAGTTTGACAATCTAATCTCCTGAATGATAAGTAATGAGATATGATAAGAAAAGTGTCGAGGATAGCTCAAGTTTATCTTAATGAACCAGATGAGCCCTTCCGGGGAATAGCGATTTGCTTCATACCGAACTAAAAAACCAGGGCGGAAGATAAATCTTGAGACGATCAAGGATAAATATGCCATTAAAGGGAACTAGAGGACTGGCATTCTTGACGCGATCAAGGATTATATGAAGCTCAACCATAATCAAATGTCAGGTTTGATCAATATTAGGGGATAAAACAGTAATGTACCACAAACCGTACAATTTTTTTCATTCGATAGGTTAATGGGGGTTTCTTACCAACGGCATTAAATAATACCATGTAAAGTAGGGTTAAGTGAAAAATATTATGCTATGAAATTATTGATTATAGGTTAATGAGGGTTAAATAATATAATGTAATGAAATAGCTGACAGTAGATTAATGTGGATTAAACATAGTATGTAATGATATAGGGGAATATCGAGTAATGAGTATTAAGCATAGTATATGCTATATGGTAGAACTATATCTGTTATAGCTATTATGGAATGAGGGTATTATGTGGTATATTAAGGTATGTGGGCCATATCATTAATATGTCACTCTGTCGTACAAAAACTGAATTTTTTTAATTTAGCATTTGTACGCTATAATAGCAATCAGGGGGCAGTTTAGGCAGAATCTTGGCTTTGGGAGCCAAGGGCAGGAGTTTGACCCTCCTTTCCCTGATATGTTTTGGGAGGGGTTTGCACCCTCGGTCTTCGACTTACAAGGTCGACGCTTTTTAGTTAAGCTACCAAAACTAATTTAGGCTGAGGATTTTGTTTTCTCATCAGCTAGTGAATGGTATAATAATAAGAAATAAGGAAAAGTAGGAGATTGAGGCGATTTGTCCTACTATAATGAATGGTTGTTCTACGGGTTGACCTCCAATTCAAGTTAAAATGATTGAATTAGCTACAAGAAGTCAGAAGAAGATTTGTGTTAGGGGTCGGAAGATGGTACTTCGTTGTTTGGAGGTGTGGAGGAGAGGAACTAATATAAGGATAAAGATGGAGAATAGGAGAGCTAGGACTCCTCCTAGTTTATTAGGAATTGAGCGCAGGATTGCATAGGCGAATAAGAAGTATCATTCGGGTTTAATATGAGGTGGGGTAACAAGTGGGTTTGCTGGGATAAAGTTTTCAGCATCTCCTAAAAGGTTAGGTATAAATAGGGCTAATGCGGCTAAGAAGAAGATTATGACGAAGAAACCAAGTAGGTCTTTGTAAGAGAAGTAAGGGTGAAATGAGATTTTGTCTGCGTCAGAGTTGATACCTAGAGGGTTGTTAGAGCCTGTTTCATGAAGGAATAGGAGGTGAATTATTGTTAGGGCTAAGATTAGGAATGGGAGTAGGAAGTGAAAGGCAAAGAAGCGTGTGAGGGTGGCATTGTCTACTGAGAAACCCCCTCAGATTCATTGTACTAATATGTCTCCGATATAAGGAAATGCGGATAGGAGGTTGGTAATGACTGTAGCTCCTCAGAAGGATATTTGTCCTCATGGTAGAACATAGCCGACAAAGGCTGTTGCTATTAATAGGAAAAGAAGAATTACACCGATATTTCATGTTTCTTTGTAAAGATAGGAACCGTAGTATAATCCTCGGGCAATATGAAGATAAACGCAGATAAAGAATAGTGAGGCTCCGTTAGCATGGATGTTACGGATAAGTCAGCCATAGTTAACGTCGCGGCAAATATGGACTACTGAGGAGAAGGCCATAGAGATGTCTGCAGTGTAGTGTATGGCTAGGAAGAGTCCTGTGAGAATTTGGATGATTAAACATAGTCCTAGAAGCGAGCCAAAGTTTCATCATAATGAAATATTAGATGGAGCTGGTAAGTCAACTAGGGCATGGTTTATGATTTTTAAGAGTGGGTGGGTTTTTCGGATGTTAATGGCCATTAGTTCTTATAGTTGAATGAACAACGATAGTTTTTCAAGTTATTGGTCTTGGTTAAAGTCCAGGTAGGAATAATGATATATTTTATGTTTGTAATAATAATTGGTTTAATTTTGGGTTTAATAGGTGTAGCATCTAATCCTTCTCCTTATTATGCTGCTTTAGGTTTAGTTATTGCTGCAGGGGTTGGATGTGGTTTGTTAGTAGGGCATGGTGGATCTTTTATGTCATTAGTTTTATTTTTAATTTATTTGGGGGGGATGTTGGTAGTTTTTGCTTATACTGCAGCTCTTGCTGCAGAGCCTTATCCAGAGGCATGAGGAGATTGATCGGTGTTGTTGTATGTTGGATTTTATTTAGTAGGATTATTTGTGGTTGGTAAGTATTTTATAGTCGAGGGATGGGGTTTGTATTGAACTGGGGTAGAGGAAATAAGTAGTTTGGATATAGTACGGGGAGATTTTTGAGGGGTTGCTTTGTTGTATTCTGATGGGGGTTGAATGTTAGTTTTAGGGGGTTGAGTATTGTTGTTAACTTTGTTTGTGGTGTTAGAGTTAACTCGAGGTTTGTCTTGAGGTGCTTTACGAGTAGTTAGGTGGAGATGATTAGGGTAATTAGGGTTAATGTTAGAAATAGAAGTGTTAGGTAAGTTTTAATAAAACCTTGTTGTGGTTTAGTAGATAATTTAATAAGAGGTGTTTGTTGGATGAGGTTGCTTTTGGGTCCAATTTTTTCACTTCAAGTTAGGTCAATTAGATGTGTTGAAATATGTTGGGCTCAGTTTAGGCTGGTTTTTGGGAGAAGTCGGTGAATGATAGAGGGGAAGTAACCTAATATATTAGAGAAGTGGTGGGGGTAGAGTATAGGGTTAATTTTGAAGTGGGAATTAGTGAGGTTAGTAAGTTCGAGGGCTAAGAGGAGACCTGTAATTGTAACTAATAGGGCGGATAATTTGAGTAAGGGAGATATGGTTATAATTTGGGTTTTTGTTGGGGTAAGGTTAAGGGTGATGATTAGGCCGGCGATAATGCTTCCGTAAGCAAGGCGTTTGATAGGGTTAATTACTGATGGATTGTTTTCATTAATTGGGGAGAGTGTGTTGAATCGGGGGTAGTTTATTAATGCAAAGAAGATGAGGCGGAGGCTGTAGATGGCTGTGAAGGATGTTGCTACGAGGGTAAGGATTAGGGCTCAGGCGTTTAAGTGGGAAGTGTTTATAGATTCAATGATGGCGTCTTTTGAAAAGAAGCCTGATAGAAATGGTATACCTGTGAGGGCTAGACTGCCAATTGTTAGGGAAGTTGAAGTAAATGGTAAGAGTTTGTGAAGACCTCCTATTTTTCGAATATCTTGTTCGTCGTTAAGGCTATGAATAATTGATCCGGAACAGAGGAAAAGTATTGCTTTAAAGAAAGCATGGGTACAGATATGAAGAAAGGCTAGTTGGGGTTGATTAAGACCGATAGTGACTATTATCAGTCCTAGTTGGCTTGATGTTGAGAAGGCAATGATTTTTTTAATATCATTTTGGGTTAGGGCACATGCAGCTGTAAAGAGGGTGGTGAGTGCTCCTAAGCATAGGCAGGTTGTTAGGATTAGTTTATTGTCTTGAATAAGAGGATGGAGGCGAATTAAGAGAAAAATACCTGCTACAACTATTGTGCTTGAATGGAGTAATGCTGATACTGGTGTAGGGCCTTCTATGGCTGAGGGCAATCATGGATGTAGGCCAAATTGTGCTGATTTTCCGGCTGCAGCTAATACAAGACCAAGGAGTGGTAGGGTTAGATCTTTGTTTTTTGATAGGATAAAGAGTTGATGGATTTCTCATGAGTTGAGGTTAGTAGCTAGTCAGGCTATACTTAAGATTAGTCCAATGTCGCCAATTCGATTATAGATAACGGCTTGTAGTGCTGCTGTGTTAGCGTCTGCTCGGCTATATCATCAACCAATGAGTAGGAAGGATATAATTCCAACTCCTTCTCAGCCAATGAATAATTGAAATATGTTGTTGGCAGTGACTAGGATAATTATTGAGATTAGAAATAGTAGGAGATATTTAAAGAAGCGATTTATGTTGGGGTCGGAGTGTATGTATCAGAGAGCAAATTCGAGGATAGATCAGGTGACATATAGAGCCACGGGTGTAAAGATGATTGAATATAAATCAAATTTAAAGCTTATGTTAATGTCAAATGGACCTATGTTTATTCAATTTCAGTTGGTAGTGATTGATTCTAAACCTTGGTCGAGAAAAATAAATAAAGGAATTAAACTAATGAAAAAAGAGATTTTTACGGCAGTTTTTACATATAAGGAAGATCAATTTGGTTTAAGTTCTTTGGGTGAGAGAGAGGAAATTAATGGGAAGGCAAGGATAATAAAGATTAGGAGGAAGGATGAGTTAAAGATGATATTCATAGCTCTTGCTTGGAGTTGCACCAAGAGTTTTTGGTTCCTAAGACCAATAGATTACTATTATCTTTCAAGGGCCGAGTGAGTCATGGGCTCGAACCATGATAGGAAGAATTAGCAGATCTTCGTGTCCCGGACCTCTCTCGGTAAATAAAAAGATTTTAACTTTTGTCTTTAGAACCACAATCTAATGTTTTAGTTAAACTATAAATACAGAATGTTCAGCCTCAGATAAGTTCTGGTTTAAGGATTAGTAATAGTACAGGTATGATGTGGAGACTGAGGAGAAGATGTTCTCGTGTATGGGAGGGGTTAAGTGAGAGGAGATGGTTGGGTGTTATTCCTCGCTGAGTTATAAGGAATATGTAGAGAGAGTAAGATGCTGTAATTAATACTCCAGAGCCTGTGAGGATTAAGGTTCAATTAGATCAGTTAAATAAGGATGTGATGATGAAGAGTTCTCCTATGAGGTTTGGAGATGGAGGTAGGGCGAGATTGGCAAGGTTGGCGAGAAATCATCAGGTTGCTATAAGTGGGAGAATGATTTGGATTCCTCGAGCTAGAAGAAGAGTTCGACTGTGAATACGTTCATAATTAGTGTTAGCTAAACAGAATAGGGCTGATGAAATTAGACCATGGGCAATTATTAATGTTGTTGCTCCTGCGAAACTTCATGGGGTTTGGATGAGAATAGCTGCTGCGACAAGGCCTATATGACTTACTGAGGAATAAGCAATAAGAGATTTTAAGTCTGTTTGTCGTAAACAAATAGAGCTAGTTATTACGATACCTCAGATGGCTAGGATTAAAAATGGGTAGGCTATTTCTTTGGTAAGAGGGTTAAGTATAATAATAATTCGTATTATCCCATAACCTCCTAGTTTTAGTAGGACAGCAGCTAGGATTATTGAACCAGCAATTGGGGCTTCGACGTGAGCTTTTGGTAGTCAAAGGTGAACTCCATAGAGTGGTATTTTAACAAGAAAGGCAATAATGCAGGCAGTTCATCAGAATTTGTCTGCTCATGAGTGGAGGTTGGTATATTGAGAGTGTTGAATAATGAATATTGAGAGGGTACCAAGGTTATTTTGTATAGATAGGAGGGCAATGAGTAGAGGGAGGGATCCAATTAGGGTATAGAATAAGAAATAAGTTCCTGCGTTTAAGCGTTCTGTTTGATTGCCTCATCGTGTGATGATAATAAGTGTTGGGATAAGTGTGGCTTCAAATATAATATAAAATAAAATTATTTCTGTTGCAGAGAAAGCTATAGTGAGGAAAAATTGTAGGGAGATTAGGAGGGAAATATAAGTTCGTTGTCGGGTTAGGGGCTCTTGGGAAATGTGATTTTGACTAGCTAAGATTATTAATGGTAGGAGTCAGCATGTGAGGATGAGCAGTGGAGTAGATAGAGGATCAATGGCTAAATATTGATTGGAAAAGTCTCAGCCAATATCTGAATTTCATTTGAATCAGAATAGGCTTGTTGTAGCAATAAGAAGGCTATGGATAGAGGTAGTAGTTCATAGTCATTTTTTGTGAGAAAATCAGGTAGTAGGAAATAGTATGATTGTTGGAATTAGGATTTTTAACATTGGAGGAGGTTGAGGTTTTGTAGTTTGTCGGAGCCGTGTGAACGGGAAGTAGCAACTAAGATGGCTAATCCTGCACTGGCTTCGCAAGCAGAAAATGTTAAGAGGATTATAGGGATAATAGAGCTGGAGGTAGAGTTTAATGTCATAGATCAAATAGCAGTAGCGATGAATAAGGTAAGTATTATACCTTCAAGGCATAGAAGGGCGGATAAAAGATGTGAGCGGTTAAATGCAAGGCCTATTAAGCCTAGGATGAATGCTGAGGTAAAACTGAAATATATAGGGGACATAAGATGTTTATGGATTTTCACCATAATTGACTAAGCCGAAATTAGTGGTCTTGGTTTGGACTAAACATCTATTCTGCTCATTCAAGTCCTCCTTGGAATCATTCGTAGATAAGACCTAAGGTAAGTAAAATTAGAATGATTGTTGCTCAAAGAAGTGTGGAGAGTGGTGTTAATAATTGATTTCCTCAAGGTAGTGGTAATAAGAGAGCAATTTCTAAGTCAAATAGGAGGAATAGAATTGCTACTAAGAAGAAACGTAGAGAGAAGGGGAGGCGGGCACTTCCTAGTGGGTCAAAACCACATTCATAAGGAGATAATTTTTCATTATCTGGGTTTAATGACGGTAATCAAAATGCGATTAAAGCGAGGATTAGGGAAACCAGGGCCGTGGTCGCGACAGACGACATGATGAGGTTCATTACTTTTCCTTGGGTTTTAACCAAGATTAAGTAATTGGAAATCACTTGTACTAATTTATACTAGAAAAGCAATTATGAGCCTCATCAATAGATGGATACATAAAGGAATAATCACACTACATCTACGAAATGTCAGTATCATGCTGCGGCTTCGAAGCCGAAATGATGTTCTGATGTAAAGTGATATTGGACTTGTCGTATAAGACAAACTGCTAAAAATGTTGAACCAATAATAACATGGAGGCCGTGGAATCCTGTAGCAACATAAAATGTTGTTCCGTAAACTCCGTCGGCGATAGTAAATGGTGCTTCGTAATATTCTATGGCTTGAAGAGATGTGAAGTAAACTCCTAGAATGATAGTTAAAGTGAGAGCTTGGATTGCTTCTTTTCGGTTACCTTCTATTAAGCTATGGTGGGCTCAAGTTACGGTTACTCCTGAAGCCAGAAGTACTGCAGTATTTAAGAGTGGGACTTCAAATGGATCTAGAGGATTAATTCCTGTTGGTGGTCAGCATCCGCCTAATTCAGGGGTTGGTGCAAGGCTGGAATGGTAAAAGGCTCAGAAAAATCCTAAAAAGAAGAAAACTTCTGATGTAATGAATAAGATTATTCCGTAACGAAGGCCTTTTTGTACAGGAGGGGTGTGGTGGCCTTGGAATGTTCCTTCTCGAATAACATCACGTCACCATTGGACTATTGTTAGGAAAAGGAGGGTTAATCCTAAATAAAGGAGAAGAAGTGAGTGGAAATGGAATCAGATGGCTAAACCTGATGTTATAAGAAGGGCAGCGGTAGCTCCTGTTAAGGGTCATGGGCTTGGGTCAACTATGTGATATGCATGTGCTTGGTGAGCCATTATACGTTTTCTTGTAAATATAAGCTTAGTAGGAGGACGAATACATATGCTTGGATTATTGCTACGGCTACTTCTAGAATTGTTAGTAAGAATAGGATTGTAGAAGTCAATAAGGCTACAGTTGGTATGATAGTCAAGAGGACAAATGCTGCAGTGGCAATTAGTTGTATTAGAAGATGGCCTGCTGTTAAATTGGCAGTTAGTCGGACCCCTAAAGCTAATGGTCGAATAAATAGGCTGATAGTTTCGATAATAATAAGGATTGGAATTAAAGGAGTTGGTGTTCCTTCTGGAAGAAGGTGACCTAATGCAATTGTAGGTTGGTTTAATATACCGATTAATACAGTTGTAAGTCATAGTGGAAGGGCGAATGCTATATTTAGAGAAAGTTGTGTTGTAGGAGTGAATGTATATGGGAGAAGACCTAAGAGGTTAATAGTGATTAGGAAAAGTATTAGAGCTGTTAGTAATATGGCTCATTTATGTCCTCCAAGGTTAATTGGTTGTATGAGTTGATAAACAAAGCGGTTAATAAATCAGGCTTGGAGGGTAATTAGACGGTTATTTAATCATCGGTTAGTTGGGGTTGGAAAGGTTAATCATGGAATTAAGATTGCTAGGGCAATGAGGGGAATTCCAACGAGTGATGGGCTTAAGAATTGATCAAAGAAGCTTATAATCATGGTCAGTTTCAGGGATTGGGTTTAGGTTTTTCAGTACTTTTTAGAGTCGGATCATTGTTGAATAGGTGATTTATAATTTTATTTGGTAAAATAGTAAGGAAGATAATTCATGAGAATAATAAGATTAAAAATCATGGGTTAGGATTTAATTGAGGCATATCATTAAGGGTGGTTGGGAGTCACCAATATTTAGCTTAAAAGGCTAATGCTAGGCCCAGTTTAGCTTCTTAATGAGGCTTCTTCTAATATTGATGAAGATCAGGCTTCGAAGTGTTCTAAAGGAACTGCTTCTACTACGATAGGTATAAAACTGTGATTAGCACCACAAATTTCTGAACATTGACCATAATAGACACCAGGACGTGAGACAATAAAGGCAGTTTGATTAAGTCGTCCTGGGACGGCATCTATTTTTACGCCTAAAGCTGGAACGGCTCATGAATGTAGGACGTCTTCTGCTGATACTAGGACTCGAATAGGTGATTCTATGGGTACTACTATACGATGGTCTGTTTCTAATAAACGGAATTGGCCTGGGGTTAAGTCTTGAGTTTGAATTATATAAGAATCAAATCCTAGGTCTTCATAGTCTGTATATTCATAACTTCAGTATCATTGATGACCTATGGCTTTAATAGTTAGATGTGGATCATTGATTTCGTCTATAAGGTATAAAATTCGTAGTGATGGGAGAGCGATTATGATAAGGATAATAGCGGGTAAGATGGTTCAAACGATTTCGATTTCTTGGGAGTCAAGAATATATTTATTTGTAAGTTTAGTTGTAACTATTGCTGTGATAATATAGAGAACTAGAGTACTAATTAAGAATACAATTATTAATGTGTGGTCGTGAAAATGAATAAGTTCTTCCATAACTGGGGAGGCTGCATCTTGGAATCCTAATTGTGAGGGGTGTGCCATTGTGAAATAAGATACGTGAGAGTTTAACTCACAATTTTGTCCCGACAAGGCAGTGTAATATATTTTACTAGTATCTTATAAAGAAAGTGACAGAGTGGTGATGTGGCTGGCTTGAAACCAGCATATGGGGGTTCAATTCCTTCCTTTCTTGTTAAAAAGAGGGTCGTTGGACTTGAACAAATGCTGGTTCTTCGTAGGTGTGATAGGGAGGAGGACAACCATGTAATCATTCTACATTTGTATGTGGAAGTTCAACGGACAATACTTCTCGTTTTGAGGCAAATGCTTCTCAAATAATAAATAGTAATATAATTACGGCAACAAGAGAAATTAGGGAGCCAATTGATGAAATTGCATTTCATAGAGTATATGCGTCTGGGTAATCTGAATATCGTCGTGGTATACCTGCGAGACCTAAAAAGTGTTGAGGGAAGAAGGTTAAATTTACTCCGATAAATATAACTGTAAATTGGATTTTTGTTCAGGTTTGATGGAGAGTAAAACCAGAGATTAAAGGGAATCAGTGAATAAGGCCTGCCATAATAGCGAATACTGCTCCTATTGAAAGAACATAGTGGAAATGGGCTACTACATAATAAGTATCATGAAGAACAATGTCTAATGAGGAGTTAGCTAAGACAATTCCTGTTAAACCACCTACTGTAAAAAGGAAAATAAACCCTAAAGCTCAAAGTAGAGGAGTATCTCATTTAATAGATCCTCCATGAAGGGTTGCTAGTCAGCTAAAGACTTTAACACCTGTAGGAATAGCAATGATTATTGTTGCAGAGGTGAAATAAGCTCGGGTGTCTACATCTATTCCTACTGTGAATATATGATGAGCTCATACAATAAAACCAAGTAGACCAATTGCTATTATTGCTCAAACTATACCCATATATCCGAATGGTTCTTTTTTACCTGAATAATAGGCTACTACATGTGAGATTATTCCAAAACCAGGTAAAATTAAAATATAAACTTCAGGATGACCGAAAAATCAAAATAAATGTTGATAAAGGATTGGATCTCCTCCACCTGCAGGATCAAAGAATGTGGTATTGAGGTTACGATCTGTAAGTAATATTGTAATCCCTGCTGCAAGGACTGGAAGTGAAAGGAGAAGAAGAATAGTGGTTACAAGAATAGATCAAACAAATAATGGTGTTTGATATTGGGAAATGGCTGGTGGTTTTATATTAATAATAGTTGTAATAAAATTAATTGAAGCTAAGATTGATGAAACACCAGCTAAGTGAAGAGAGAAAATGGCTAAATCAACAGATGGTCCAGCATGTGCTAAGTTGCTAGCTAATGGAGGATACACTGTTCAACCAGTACCTGCCCCAGCTTCTACTCCAGCAGAGGCGAGAAGGAGAAGAAATGATGGCGGAAGAAGTCAGAAACTTATGTTATTTATTCGTGGAAAGGCTATGTCTGGTGCACCAATTATTAGAGGAACTAGTCAATTTCCAAAACCACCAATTATAATTGGTATAACTATAAAAAAGATTATTACAAAAGCGTGGGCGGTTACGATTACATTATAAATCTGATCATCCCCTAAAAGTGATCCAGGTTGCCCAAGTTCAGCTCGAATTAGGAGACTTAGGGCTGTTCCGACTATACCTGCTCATGCACCAAAAATTAGGTAAAGGGTGCCAATATCTTTGTGGTTAGTAGAAAATAGTCAACGATTAATTGCCACAGGTAAGATGGCTGAGAATAAGCGGCGGATTGTAGCTCCGTTTACAGAGGTCAGAGTCCTCTTCTTATCAAAGCCTTGAAGTAGCTGTTTACGTTGGATTGCAAATCCAAAGACGGAGGTTTATTCCCTCCCGGGGCTTTCTCCCGCCTTTGTTTATAGCGGCGGGAGAAAGCTTAGATAGAAGTTCGCTGGATTAAACACTTAGCTGTTAACTAAGGTTTTGTAGGATCGAGGCCTGCCTATCTAGAAGGTTTTAGCTTAATTAAAGCATCTGAGTTGCATTCAGAAGATGTGAGATAAAGTCTTGCAAGTCTTAGCAGAAATTAGAGGATTTTCACTTCTACTTAAAGCTTTGAAGGCTTTTGGTCTGTTGTTAACCTAAATTTCTATGAGATGAGCGTGAAGATTATAGGTGTTAAAGGGAGGAGGAAAATAGATAAGGTTGCTGAGGTTAATAGGATGAGGGTTGGATGGTTGGGTTTTATTCGTCAAGATGATGATATATTGGTTGGGTTAGGGTTTATAGTTAGTGTTGTAGTGTAACATAAACGTAAGTAGAAGAATAAACTAAGAAGGGCTATTAGAGCTATGATAGTAGCTGGGATAAATAGACTTTGTTTTGTTAATTCTTGGAGGATTAGTCATTTAGGTATAAATCCGGAAAGTGGGGGTAGCCCTCCTAGGGAGAGGAGGGTTAGTAAAGTGATGATGGATAGGAGGGGGGATTTGGTTGATGATGAGGCGATTGAATTGATTTTAGTTGAGTTAAAAATTTTAAATAGGAGGAAGGTTGTGAGTGTTATGGTAATATATAGAATAAGGTTAAGTAAGGTGAGATTGGGGGCATAGTGTAAAATTGTAATTATTCATCCAAGGTTTGCGATTGATGAGTAGGCTAGGATTTTTCGTAATTGTGTTTGGTTAAGTCCTCCTCATCCTCCAATGATTGTTGAGAGAATTCCAAGAGATAATAATAGGTTAGGGTTGAGTAGGGGGTATAGTTGAAGTAAAATAGCGAATGGAGCTAGTTTTTGTCAGGTTGATAGGATAAGTCCTGTGGTGAGGTCTAGGCCTTGAAGGACTTCAGGTAGTCAAAAGTGTAGTGGTGCGAGACCGATTTTTAGGGCAAGTGCGGTTAATGCTAGTGTGGCAGAGGTTGGATTAATTATTTCAGTTAAACTTCATTCACCTGAAGTTCAAGCATTTGTGATGCTAGCAAATAATAATAAAGCGGAGGCAGTTGCTTGGGTAATGAAGTATTTTGTAGTAGCTTCTACTGCTCGTGGATGATGTTGGCGGATTATTAGGGGGATAATGGCTAGAGTATTGATTTCAAGGCCTATTCATACTAGGAGTCAATGTGATCCAATGAATGTGAGGGTAGTTCCTAGACCTAAACTTGAAATTAAGATGGTTAGTACAGTAGGGTTCATTAGTAAAGGAAGGATTTTAACCAACATGGTTGGGGTATGGGCCCAAAAGCTTTATTAGCTGACTTTACTAGGGAATAGTGTAACAGGAAACACGGAGGGTTTTGATCTCTTAGATATAGGTTCGAATCCTATTTTTCTAGAAGGAAGTGGAGAGGTTTTAACTTTCATTATCCACTCTATCAAAGTGGTCCTTTAATTCAGGCACGCTTCCTTAAGTGATTGGGGGTAGGCTTGATGTGGCGAGAGGTAGGGCTATATGTCATAGGATAATTGCTAAGGTGAGGGGCAGGAAGTTTTTTCAGACTAAATGTATAAGTTGATCATAGCGAAAACGGGGGTAGGATGCTCGAATTCATAGGAAGATAAGTGTTAGTAATGTAGCTTTTATTATGAGGCTAAGTGTTGAAATTTGTGGGAAGAGAGGATTATAGGAAGTTCCTATGAATAAGATGACTGATAGGGTATTTATTAATAGGATGTTAGTGTATTCGGCCAGGAAGAATAGGGCAAATGGACCTCCTGCATATTCAATGTTAAATCCTGATACTAGTTCTGATTCTCCTTCTGTTAGGTCGAATGGAGCTCGATTGGTTTCTGCTAGAGTTGAAATGTATCATATTAGGGCTAATGGTCAACCTGGGATTAAGAGTCAGATAGTTTCTTGAGCTAAGTTAAATGTATGAAGGGTAAATCCTCCAGCGAATACGATTATTGACAGAAGAATGAGGCCTAAGCTTACTTCGTATGAGATGGTTTGTGCTACGGCACGTAATGCTCCTATTAGAGCATATTTTGAGTTAGATGCTCATCCAGATCCTAGGATAGTGTAAACGGTAAGGCTTGAGATTGCTAGAATGAATAATAAACCCAGGTTGAGATTAATAATTGAGTGAGGAAGAGGGAGGGGTATTCATATGAGTAAGGCTAGTGTTAGAGCTATTGTAGGGGTGATTAGAAATAGGAGTGGGGAGGATATTGATGGACGAACGGGTTCTTTAATGAATAGTTTTAGGCCATCTGCAATAGGTTGGAGTAAACCATAGGGTCCAACGATGTTTGGACCTTTGCGGAATTGTATGTAGCCAAGAATTTTTCGTTCAATTAATGTGAGGAAGGCTGTGGCTAAAAGGATTGGGATAATATAGGCAAGGGGATTAATTAAATAGAGTAAAATGGGCTGGAGCATAGTTGAGGAGAGGATTTGAACCTCTGGATTAAAGGACTTAGGTCTTTTGCATTTACCAGGCTCTGCCACCTCAACAACCCTTTTTTTGGGCACTAGGTGATCTTTTCTTATCTATTTTAGTTTTATTCAATAGATGAAAATAGGGCGTGCTAGTGGCATTGGCCCTACTTTTCCGGTCCTTTCGTACTAGGAAAAGTATATTCATAGATAGAAACTGACCTGGATTTCTCCGGTCTGAACTCAGATCACGTAGGACTGTTAATCGTTGAACAAACGAACCCTTAATAGCGGTTGCACCATTAGGATGTCCTGATCCAACATCGAGGTCGTAAACCCTTTCTTCGATAGGGACTCTGAGAAAGGATTGCGCTGTTATCCCTAGGGTAACTTGGTTCATTGATCAGGAAGTCCTGGGTCATTTTTCGATAAATGTTTTATTAATTAGAACTGTTATTCTAATTTTTAAGTACTTACTACTCAATCGATGAGGGGGATTTGTTTTTCCCCTTGGTCACCCCAACCAAAAACAGTTAAATTAGGAGTATTGTATATTTTGTTTATATCCTGGGAAGTGGATAGTTACATAATTAATTTAAGTGTTTGAAGCTCCATAGGGTCTTCTCGTCTGATGTTATTATATTCGCTTCTGCACGAATAGATCAATTTCATTGATTAGAAAATAGAGACAGTTAAACTCTCGTGATGCCTTTCATACGAGTCTTCATTTAAAAGACAAGTGATTACGCTACCTTTGCACGGTCAAAATACCGCGGCCGTTAAACATTGTCACAGGGCAGGCGGGACCTCTTATGGTTTATCAAGAGGCGATGTTTTTGGTAAACAGGCGGAGTTTGTGTTTGCCGAGTTCCTTTATTTTCTTTTAATCTTTCCTGATGACACTCCTGTGTAGGGTTAACGATTGTGAGAATAGGGTTTTCTAGTTAATGGTTAAGTGATATAATGACCTCAGTTTGGGGTCGTTTAATTATCAGCGATTTAATTCTTTCTGACATACACTTGTGTCGGGAGAGATTTATTCTCTTTATTACTCATTTTAGCATAAGTTCTTTTATATAAATATAAAATAACCCAATAGAATAGAGGGGGTTGTGAATGAATATCTGGATTAAAGGTTATTATTAGATTAGAGCTGCGACGCTTACTTAACAGATGGCTGCTTTTAGGCCCACTGAGATGGTGACCTTAGTAATTATGATCATTTCCCACCTTAGAAAGTTGTATCTTGGTTTAGAAGGGTTGTACCTCTTCTAAATAACTATTAATTCTTATAGGTTCCTTTAACAAGTAAATCTTGTTTAGATGGTAAAAAATTAATGCAGAACTAAAGTTCTTTTCTTGGGTAACCAGCTATCACTAAACTCGGTAGGCTTTTCACCGCTACTCGGAAGTCTTCCCACTCTTTTGCCACAGAGACGGGTTAGCTCTATAGTGCTGCTTCGGAGTAGCTCGTTTAGTTTCGGGAAGATAGACTTAAGGTCTTTTTGCCTAGTTTTTCTAGCTAAATCATGATGCAAAAGGTACGAGGTATAATCTCTGCTTTTTAGTACTTTAATGATTTGTTTCATTTCTTTTTCAGCTTTCCCTTGCGGTACATGAGCTATTGCGCTGGGGTTATTGTTCTGTCACCCATACTGAAAGGTTAAGAATGTTTTGATTAAAAATTGTAATGTAGATTAGATTTATAAGGTCTAGTTAAATTAGTATATAGGCTAGCTTTGAGGTTCAAAATGATTCGAATTGCACGAATATCTCCTCGGTGTAAGGGAGGTGCTTTACTAATTTAGCCACATTTTGATTCCAAGTGCACTTTCCAGTACACTTACCATGTTACGACTTGCCTCCTCTTATTAAAGAGATGTGTTTATGGAAAAGGATAGGTTGTTTTTGAGGAGAGTGACGGGCGGTGTGTGCTTATCCCAGAGCCGATTTCAGGGGAGTATTCTGATCTCCTCTTACTGCTAAATCCACCTTTAGGTATGTTTTCAGTTTACCATTCGTATGTTTTTGGAAAAAAATGTAGCCCATTTCTTCCCACTTCATTCGCTACACCTCGACCTGACGTTTTGGAGTTTTATTCTTTTTGCTTACTTTTAGTCCTTCACAGGGTGGGCTGACGACGGCGGTATATAGACGGTAATGGCAAGAAGTGGTGAGGTTGAACGGGGATTATCAGTTATAGAACAGGCTCCTCTAGGTGGGTATGGGATACCGCCAAGTCCTTTGGGTTTTAAGCTAGCGCTTGTAGTACTCTGGCGAACAATATAGTGGGATGTTGTTTAAGTTTGTGGTTGGGCATAGTAGGGTATCTAATCCTAGTTTGGGTCCCAACTGTCGTGACATCAAGGTTCCTTAGTATATAAAGTCACTTTCGTTGTTGTTTATTCCACTCATGGATACGTATAACAGTTTTATGAGGTCTAAACTTTAGTAGTTAGAGGTCATTCTTTAATCACTCTTTACGCCGGGGTGTGTTAATATGAGTTACTCGTATAACCGCGGTGGCTGGCACGAGATTAACCAACTCTGTTAACTTTAACTGAGTCAAGCTTGTGCTTATGGAATCAATGTTTATTACTGCTGAAATCCCTTGGGGGTGTGGCTTAGCAAGATGTCTTGGGCTACGTGTGTGTGTGCCTGATACCTGCTCCTAGTTATTTAATAGAATAATTAGGGCATTCTCACGGGAGAGCTGAAACTTGCATGTATAATTCTAGTTACAATTAACACTAAGGCCAGGACCAAACCTTACATGCTTGCGGAAAAAAATTAATTTCCATCTTAGCATCTTCAGTGCCATGCTTTAAATTAAGCTACACTAGC